TATAATTAATTAAATTAAATAAGTAAAATTTAATTTTTTTTTTTTTTTATTTTATATCATTTTTTTTATATTAATTATATAAATATATCTAAAATCTATCTAATATAGAAATTATTTGGAAAATAAAAAAAAAATACATATATGTGTATATGTAAATACATTATGTTATACATTATAGTTAGAAGTAGTTCTATATATTCTAACTATTCTATCTATATCGTTAGATATAGTTAGTTCTATAGTTAGATATAGTTAGTTCTATAATAGTTAATAAAATATGAACTATATACAACTATATGGTTCTAGTTCATATTAAATATAAATATAGTTAGTATTATAAAATTAAAATAAATAGCTAAGCTAAGATTGGCTAATAGATGAAATCCGGTAGTTTCTTTGATTTCTATATACTATTTTTCTCTTATGTTATGTGATATGTGTATGTGATATGTGAGCCCGCTTAGCTCAGAGGTTAGAGCATCGCATTTGTAATGCGATGGTCATCGGTTCGACTCCGATAGCCGGCTTTTTTCTATCGATTTTTTACGTGATTGAGAGTCTCTATCCCCATTTTATCAAAATGTTGAATAACTGATCCATCTATTATGTCGTGGTAACTTGCAACTATAAATAAAAAACAACATGTTGGAAGAATTAGATCTCTTTCTACAGAACAAATCATAAAAGAACAAATTATAAAACGTAGCCACAACTTCCTATATATACAAAAAATTTTAAAATTATATTTATATATAGAAAATAGAAATTATATATATACATATATACCAAAAATACGGATAGTGATACAATTTATTTTATTCTACTTTTTTGTAGTATTTCAATAAATTTAGCTTTGCTTTGTTTATCCTTTAGTTCAGTCTTAATTTAGAGTTCAGTTTTAATTTTTGTTTATTCTTAAACAATGAAATTTCAATAAAATAAAAAAGGAGTCTTTATGTCTCGTTACCGAGGACCTCGTTTCAAAAAAATACGTCGTCTAGGGACTTTACCAGGACTAACTAGTAAAAGACCTAGATCCGGAAGTGATCCTAAAAACCAATTGCGTTCTGGTAAAAGATCGCAATATCGTATTCGTCTAGAAGAAAAACAGAAATTGCGGTTTCATTATGGTCTGACAGAGCGACAATTACTTAAATATGTGCATATCGCTGGAAAAGCCAAAGGGTCGACAGGTCAGGTTTTACTACAATTACTTGAGATGCGTTTGGATAATATCCTTTTCCGGTTGGGTATAGCTTCGACGATTCCTGGAGCCAGGCAATTAGTTAACCATAGACATATTTTAGTTAATGGTGGTATAGTGGATATACCAAGTTATCGTTGTAAACCGAGAGATATTATTACTACGAAGGATAAACAAAGATCGAAAGCTCTGATTAAAAATTATATTTCTTTATCCCCCCACGAGGAATTGCCAAAACATTTGACTTTTGACTCATTCCAATATAAAGGAGTAGTAAATCAAATAGTAGATAGTAAATGGATTGGTTTGAAAATAAATGAGTTGTTAGTCGTAGAATATTATTCCCGTCAGACTTGAACCTCACAAAAATAACAAAGAAAAATTCATAGAATTTTGTCTGTTTTCGCCGAAATAAAAATAAATAGATCTAAGGGCCTTGGTCCGAATTTTTATTATTCACCTATCACAAACGGACAAGCGGTAATATTTTTTGCTCTTTCTTTTTCCGATATTTGTATTTTACGTATCACAGTAATGTGATTAGGAATCGAGAATTTATATAAAATAAGGATCCTCTTGTTGAGATGATGGTATTTGATTTGATTCAGTAACGTTGGTGAATTAAGATAAACGGAAAGAGAGGGATTCGAACCCTCGGTAAACAAAAGTCTACATAGCAGTTCCAATGCTACGCCTTGAACCACTCGGCCATCTCTCCTACATAATCTTATTATTGACCAGAAACCGAGTGAATAGTGAATAGCGAGTCATTCATATTATTGCAGTACAAGTGCGACTGATGAATAGTTCCATAGGAAAAATTCCTTTCAAATCAAATAAAATTTTCGATTTCTCAACAAAAATTTAGCTCATTAGCTATCCCATAGATCTAATACAAATTATTGAATCGTCCCGTGTATTTTTATATTTAAATTGTATGACATGGCATATGCATGTTATGCAAACAAAAAACAAAACGGATACTTACCTTAGTCTAATCCATTTTTTTATAGAAAAATTATTTCGTTTTGTTTTTTGTTTCTTCTTTGGATCATAACCAAATAAAAGCTTCTCGAATTATCAGAATCCGCAGTACAATCCTTGGTTATTCAACTTAGATGAAATATTTATAGTTCCGTTCATTGTTATACTACGAAATTAGAATGAAATCGAATCTGATTTCAATATTTCATATCTCTCCTTGTCCAATCCAAACAAAAGGTCCACATCTTTTTTTATAATTAGTCTGTTTTTATTTTATGTTATTTCGTACCGTACAATTCCTTTAGTTTGCGGGATCATTTTCCCCTTACCCTAAGGGTAATGAAAAGAATTATAGAATGGATTGTTAATTATGCCGAGATCTCAGATAAATGCAAATTTTATTGATAAGACCTCTTCAATTGTGGCCAATATCTTATTACGAATAATTCCGACAACTTCCGGAGAAAAAAAGGCATTTACCTATTACAGAGATGGTGCGATTTGATTCTTTTTTTTTTTTAGGTCCAGTATTACGAGAAAGAAAAGAGACATGGTTCGAGATAGAAAAAACCAAATTATTAAAATAAACCCACGCTTGGTGAAGGTGAAGTTTGTAGATAGAACAATTCCTTCTGTCGTGTATCCTCGATTGATGCAGCCTCGGATGCTTCAATTGTTGATTTTAGTATTTAGCGAAAGGTTACACCTATGGGTTCCGTATTGCGAGTCAATCCTACTCCACTAGTACCAATAGGCAGCATAGGGGAAGAAGCACTACACCTAGGAATCAACAACATGAAAACTTTGTTATAAATTACCCTTTTCCTTATCGGTATCGGGGCTAACAAGAATGGTTGGGACAACAAACATCCATCTCGTTCGTACTTTGGGTATCCGTATAACCATCAAAGATCGTTGAAGTGACTAATTCCTGGAAATAGGGGGCGTTGAGGACAAAGAAATTGTTGGAGTTACCATTTCCATCTAGTACTAATACAGTTGGTGTTAATAAAAAACCTCTTGCAGGAAGGCTGGCTAGAGATTTCTTGTAAAAATACTAGCTCCTTTCAGTTCATAATGAGAATAGTCAAATTTGAATTTCATGGATTATTTCCCTTAGTACTATGCGCAGAAAGAAGGGAGGAGCCATATGAAATGAAAATCTCACGTACGGTTCTGGAACGGAGATTCTTTGAATAGAATGAACGACCGTAACGGATGTTGGCTCAATCCGAAGGAAATTATGCGGAAGCTTTACAAAATTATTATGAAGCTACGCGACCAGAAATTGATCCCTATGATCGAAGTTATATACTCTATAACATAGGACTTATACACACAAGCAACGGAGAGCATACAAGGGCTTTGGAATATTATTTCCGGGCACTGGAACGAAACCCATTCTTACCACAAGCTTTTAATAATATGGCCGTGATCTGTCATTACGTGCGACTATCTCTACTATAGAAAGAAGGAAAAAAGATCCAATTAACTAGTAAATACTAGAATGAAATAGGTTTTCTACATATGCGTCGTCTAAAGCAACGGTTTTTATCAGCTGTAGCAAGTAAAGAGACTTCACGAGAACCAAAATTAAGAAGAAATGGATAAAGCCTATATACTCCATGGATAAAGGATTGAATTGATAGAGAAAGCACCGTAAAGATCAATTAGCAAGCTATTTGGTCGATAGAGTTAAGAACTGCTTTGCTTACTTATCCCGTGATACAGGATAAAAGTTAGGAATCAAATTATGTAATAGAGTTGATCCACTAAGGTATTGAGCAGCGGTGTAGCATCAGATCCCAAAGATCGTAAGTTCTTTTTTCTTATATTATATTAGGATATTAGGGAGGAAAGTCTTTTTCAAAAATTCTATATCTATATTATATAAATTGCATATATACAATTGAGATAGTTACCTTTCAGAGAATTCTAACACTATATTTTAACACTATTATATATAGGATATAGGGTCGATCCATACTTCATTCCTCTGAAGGTGGGAGAAAAGATAAAGCTTTTTATTGATCAAAAAATTAGAGTTTTAAACTTATGTAATTAACTTCTTCTGGCTAACCCAACAAAAATGGGATACTTTTATGACAATATGACAAATCTAATTCAATTAACATAAAGTAGATTAAGACGGGGCGCAAGCAAAAAGAATCGATTGTCGAGCCGTATGAGGTAGGAAACTCTCAAGTACGGTTCGAAGGGAAGGAGCTACCTATTCCGACCGGGGAGAACAGGCCATTCTACAAGGTGATTCTGAAATTGCAGAGGCTTGGTCCGATCAAGCTGCTGAGTATTGGAAACAAGCTATAGCGCTCAGTCCGGGTAATTATATTGAAGCACAAAATTGGTTGAAGATCACGAGGCGCTTTGAATAAGACCACTCCCTTTTTTAATTCATTAAAATTAGTTGTTGGATCCATCAATCAAATAAAATAGATCGTGTTCCCATGAAAAGATTCAATCAAGAGTTTCATTATATCCTTTCTTTATAAAATCATTGTATGGTATCTCATAGGGATAAAACGGTATAGAATAAAACTAATAAAGCTAGTAAAAGAAAGATACAAGATACGGTGGAATGACTAAATATGGATAAGATATAGCAATGGATCTTATTAATCCTAATGAATGATCTTGTGATTTCTAGTAAAGGAATAGAATATTTCATAGAAGTAGATTCATATGGGTACTTATACATTCAGATATAAGTGTACTAGGTTTAGGTTGCAAAAAAAATTGTTTTTTCGTTTCGCCGGGAAAGTACTTTCCAAGGAAAAACAGGCCCTGGGGCACC